AGGTTAAACATGACTCCTAGAAAGTTACCAAAATACGAAGTTCTCCTCTTTTGGTTGGCAGGGTGCTCAAGGGCACTTGGTGTGGTCTGATTGGTATATTGGTTGTTCTAAATGAAGGTACTCGAAGTCTGCCCGCAAAAACTTCCATTTTCTATCTTAAAAGCCGAATAATATATTACCACCGGATCAAGGTATGGTAGCATCGGTAGAACTCGTCCTGACCCGTGAACGGCCAAAAGGTCTTTTGCACTTGGGACATAAGGGTTTATGAGCATTCTCGGGTGGTAGAATGGTGTTGGGGCTATTGAAACTGTCGATCTCCAACGCAGATGTGGGCGGGAGATAGATAAGGCCTGCAAGCTAGTTCTCGACTCGATTATCTTGTATGAGCTGAGTGGTAGACCAATCCTGCCATAGCTAAAGGGGTGAGGGAGAGATGGCTATGTCTATCCCATCTCTTCTTATTTCAATTTCACATAAGAATGAAGCGCGATCCTTGGGCGGATAGTGACGATCCTTTCTTTAATGGCTAGCTCTGCTGCTCTTCGGAGATTGAATCAATGAAAAGCGAGCTGCAACCAGGCGGAGGAGAGATCTGTTCCGCACACCAGCAGCATGGTGAAGCGCTGTGCGAAGGAAACTAGCCTTTAGTGCCACTTTGTTGATCGTTATAGAAAAAGAAATATGGAGGTTGGGACCCGAGAGAGTCCGTTTGGCAGCAAAACATAGCGAGTGGAGTATAAAAAGCACATGATAAAGGTTAGGCCGGTTAGGACAATTCCCACATCGGATGATGGTCCATCCCTCTTCAATTCCTCAAGTCAGTGCCACTGCTTCAACAACAGCTTCACATCGGCTCTGGTTCAATCAATCCTTTCCATACCTAGATTCCAGGCAACTGCGCCTGTGCTTTAAAGGGCATTGACAACGTGAAAATAAAGGGGCTTCCTGCTTTCTACAAAATATGAGTACACTTCGATAGGGGTTGATCCTTCCAAAGGTACGAGATAAACAACCATTATGGTTTTCTTTCAGTTCCATACTCTTTTGTAAATTCTTTTTCTTCCGTGAAATTGAGTATCCGTACTTCGGTTACTTTCTACTAAATAGGACTAGAGGGAAAGGGAGTCGAGTAGGACTGGTATTAGGTAGGGCAGGTTAGTCCAAGCCAAGATCGGATTAGCCGCCAATGCTGCCGGAAACAAGAGAGAGTAAAAAGGCAGAAGAAGAAGGGCTTGTGCACTCATAGGTGCTGGAAATCTGCTGCAAGAGAATTGGCTGTTCGGGAGGTTTCTGCAAGTGAATCAGAACACAGAACAGAAAAGGAGCATAGCCTGTTAAGAGGTGCCTAGCGCGGGGTGTGAGGGATATGGAATCTATGTCACTATGGTTAACACTAGGAATTGGATTCAAAGGCTAAAGGCTAGAAGGTTTTGCCTTGCCTTGATTAGATTACCTGATTACTGTGTGCGGGGATTACCTTCTTACGCTTTCAGCTTTCAATTTAATGGACAGGTCAAATGTCACTGGAATTCGGAAAGGAAGCTGTGGGGCTTCTGACTGTTGGAGTTAGGTTTGGTGGTCTTTTTCGGGACTCTTCTGGCGACCCTCTGCTTGCCTTTGCTGAAAGCATTGGCAGCCCCTCCATTCTCAATATTGAACTGGCTGGGATTTCCCATGCTCTAAAAATGGGCCTCAATATGAATATCAACAAGATCATTGTGGAATCCGACTCAAAAATCGCCATTGACATCATCAATGGTAAGGCTAAGCACCTCTTATCGCCCCACGGCATCTGGTTAGGACACAAAGCGTATTCTATAAGAGCATTCTGCCTTTTTCGAAGACAGAGCACTCGTGGCACACACGCTATATCCGCGAGGATTCCAAGTGTTCTAATTCATCTCGTTACAGAAGATCTCCCACACCGAACATGCAACTGCTTGTCGCATACTGCTGCTATTCCGACCTACGCTTCTCATATCGTATCCTTGGTCCTTAAACGACGGTATATTCTTTTTTTCATCTGGAACAAAACGAAAGGAAGAGCCATTGGGCTAACGAACTGGCACGAAGAAAACGACATTGGAATTTGTAAAAGTCCAGAGAAAAGGATCCAATACCAAGACAGAGAACTATCGATTTAGAAATGCTATTTTTTACATTTTTACAGAAAGCGCCCCAAGCGGAAACGTGCCGGGCCTCTCGAACGAACCTACCGGTCGGGTCTTAAGGAGAGCAATCATAGACCAGGGGAGAACTATAACAAGCCAAAAGAGCGAAAGTAGGGGCCCTCACTCCTACTTTTCCTTCATTGTCCTTGATCCTTTTGACATAACATTCTCGGCCGCTCAAGAGACCGAATATTTCTCTTTTTATTGAAAGCAATATCTTTTTTTAAGTCGAAGAGTGATTCCTGATTTCTGCTCGAAGTTCCTCTTTTGTTAGTATACTCGTGGTACTCGGTAGTGCGCTTACGGCGTGCTCGCAGCGGTCGACTACAAGGCCATATGCCTTGGTATAGTACAGGTGGTGGTCTCTCACAGGGGCGAAGTCAACTAGTTGGGTCCTTACTCTCTGTCTCTGCATCCTGACCGCTTCTTGCTATGGGACCTGCGGGAGTGCCCGCATCTTGCTTTGAATTAGAATCTACTACTCGAAGACCCACATTTCTAGATCCCTCCGTGCTTATCCCCCAATCCCCTAATGTGTCGTCCTCCATGAATGTGGCGCCTGTATTGAGGAATGTGTCATCTGTATAAAAGAGTAAGGAAGTCATGCCTCCGGGATGGAGGGGGCCACGAGGATCGTGCTTCATCCGCCCTGAAGGAGGTCTCGTCTGAAACAACGAGCCCTGGTTCTACCAACCCGGTTATTTTTGAAAAAAGGATATCAAGGAGAGGGAATGAAGTAATTGAGCTCTACCGATAGGTAGAGGGGATTCTTAAAAGAACTCGACTGAAAGGAGAATCCTATGAGTCCTTCAACATCCACAAAGCCTAAAGTCTCGGTTTTTTATTTCTTTTTTGAAAAAAGAAAATGTTCAACTCGTTTGCTTGAAATCGATAGAGTTGAGAAGCGTCTGCTAATCATGGTACGAATTCTCTGTTTAGGTAAGTCTGATGTTCAAGTATCAATGAAAGTCTCTATTTAAGTAAAATATAAATTACAGCTGTTTAGGTAACAGAATACAATGCGGAGGTATGATTCCGATCTTTGCGCAATCATACAATAGCAGATATGTATTGGATTTCACATTTGGTGGGCTTTGCTTCCGGAGGTAGGTCTCGGTCAAATACTAAAAACACCAGGAACTGACATGACATCTAATAGTAGACGAATAGGAACAGAATCCCCTGCACAAGCATTTACTTCTGAAGATGGTGTGCCTAACGCCCGTGGCCGAGTTCTTGGGGGCAGCAGCACCATAAATGCTGGATTCTACAGTAGAGCTGATCAATATTTTCATGCAAAGTCTGGGCTGAGTTGGGACTTAACATTGGTGAACCAATCCTACGAGTGGGTGGAGAGTGCAATTGTTTTCAGACCTGAGTTGAGAACCTGGCAATCCACTATAAGAGATAGTCTACTGGAGGAAGGGCCCCATCCATATAATGAATTTACCTTTGAGCATGTGTTAGGCACCAAAATTGGCGGTTCTACATTTGACAGTGCCGGTAGAAGGCATAGTGCTGCAGACCTACTAAGCAATGCAAAACCTTCAAACATAAGGGTCTCTGTTCATGCAAGTGTGGAGAGAATTCTACTCGCTGCTACTTCTTCCGCATCTGAGAACTCGAAACTCTCCGCCATAAGAGTAGTATATAGCAATGCATTGGGGCCTTACCATCATGCAATGGTGCAACTATAAGATAGAAGAGGTGATACTTGCAGCTGGTGCAATAGGGAGCCCTCAGCTTCTTCTGTTGAGTGGTATTGGTCCTAGGCCATACCTTTCATCATGGGGCATTCCCCTTACCCTGCACTTGCCATATGTGGGTCAATTCCTTTATCACAATCCTAGAAATGGCATAAACCTTCTGCCTTCAATGCCTTTAGAGCATTCCGCTTATTCAGGTGGTTGGCATCACTGAATCAGGGGCTTACCTTGAGGCTGCTTCAAACACAATCCCTTTCCTTTTCTGCCTATTCTGTCTTCATTAGGCAACCATCTTCTCTTTTATACCTCACTGTGGCCACAATCATGGAGAAGATTTCTTTCTGGGTCTCTTTCATTTGGCTCACTCCGTTTGGCTTCCACTGATGTTAGGGTCAATTCAGTTGTCCGCTTCAACTGCTTTACTGATCCAAAAGATGTGGAGACACGTCTTAGCGGCATGCGCAAAATAGGAGAGATGCTGAGAAGTAGATCCATGGGGGACTTCATAGGACAGGGTCTGGGGAGAGAGTTGTAGGACCTACATTGCCCATTGATCAATCAAATGATATGCTAATGAGTGATTCTATTTCTGCCGCCAGACAGTGAGCACCATTTGGCATTACCATGGGACTTGTGGGCAAAGTTGTGGACCGTGACCTCCGGGTGATTGGTATTAATGCCCTCCGAGTTGTTAATGGCTCAATATTCACAGTGTCCCCAGGAACCAATCCCCAGGCCAGCCACTCTGATGATGCTTGGCAGATGAGCCCTTGCAGTAAATTATATTCGTAGTTCTTTTGCATATGTAAATATATATAAGAATGCTAGTATCAGAACCTGACTGTAGTATCAATTTCTTTTGTTTGGCAGATATATGGTAAAGGTAATGAAAAACCGAATCAGATAGGATATTGCTGTAGCGAAACTGATTGCAAAAGAGGGGAAATCGGCCACCACATTCAAATTACCTTCTGGGGAGGTCCGTTTGATATCCAAAAACTGCTCAGCAAGAGTCGGACAAGTGGGGAATGTTGGAGTGAACCAGAAAAGTTTGGGTAGAGCCGGATCTAAGCGTTGGCTAGGTAAACGTCCTGTAGTAAGAGGAGTCGTTATGAACCCTGTAGACCATCCCCATGGGGGTGGTGAAGGGAGGGCCCCAATTGGTAGAAAAAGCCCAAAAAAGAAATGGGGCTTTCCTGCACTTGGAAGAAGAAGTAGAAAAAGGAGAAAATAGAGTGATAATTTGATTAGAGGAGACCTAGTAAATAGGAGAGAAATTGGAATTAGTTTCTTCGTCTTTAAAAAAAATAGGAGTAATTAACCGTGACACGTTCACTAAAAAAAAATCCTTTTGTAGCGAATCATTTATTAAGCAAAATTGATAAGCTTAACACAAAGGAGGAAAAAGAAATAATAGTAACTTGGTCCCGGCGGGCGAACGACGGGAATTGAACCCGCGCATGGTGGATTCACAATCCACTGCCTTGATCCACTTGGCTACATCCGCCCTTACCCCCGCACAGGTTTAAGTCTCTATCTACGATCAGATCCTTTCTGAACCAACCCCACCGCTATCAAAGAGAAGCTTTTTCCTAGACTATAAAGTCTATTGTTGTGTTTTGGAATTAGGTGGAAGCCAAGGGTGGTCGTAGATCACGATACCGATTACCTGGCAAAGCTTCCAACTGCAGAGGTTGGGCTGTTCACTTCATTGATTTGACTTCACTTTACTTAAGATTTAAGTAAAGATAGGGGCCGGGCGGGCGGTGAAGGCTCATTTAGTAGACTGCGAGCGAGCAGCAAGCACCTACTCCTATCCTATCAAAATGAAAAGCAGCAAGCTCCGCAACAAAAGCGAAGCGAGCCTCTATCAGAAATATAAGGCGTCTCGGACGTTCTTCGCATGCTTGAGCGCCCTTTCAGTAAGGTTGTCAAAAGGCGAAAGTCAACTTTCCTTTATTACTAAAAAAAGAGAATAAAGAATAGGGAGAATGCTGATTTGGTGGTACTTGAATTGATACTCATCATGCGAATTGGAGAGCATGCCCCTAAGGGTACTCCTTTATTATAAGTTATTTAAAGATGTCTTTTTGATTCAACAGCGGAAAAACATCAAACAATTCATGCTTACTACAGGTTCTATTTGGCTTGTCGAAATACAGATTAATCAACATTTTGGACCTCGATTGTCTACCTATCGCCATGCCTTAACCCATACTAATCGGAGACTTGAATTGGTAATTGATTCTTCCTTGATTTAAGGCTGGTAAATTCCCAGATCCATAGCAAACATCTCATGCTTAACTCATCCTAATGTGAAGGTATGACCATTCTAGTGGTTACTAAAATCAAGCTAGATCACAAGGTTCATCTGCAGAGATTTTCTAAAGATACAAATATCAAGGAAAATGCGTAGGATGCCCGCTAAGGTATTTCTCCTGGTGGGTGGTACCGCTCGGATTGCGGGAATTGAATTTCTTCCTGTGAGCGATGGAATTGATTACTAAGCTTTGGAGCGAACACAAGAGCAAGAAAGGTTTCGGTTTGTGAAGTCTGAGCATTGTAATTCCTGGAGTTGTTGTTACTCCTATACCTGTTTGAGGTGTTAGAGGACTTGTTAAGGAATACGCCTGATTGGATTCCATCCTCAATTCTCTACCCGATCTCTATGATAGCTTTGAAGTCGGGTAGGTATTGGGCATACATATGCTTTTGATACTCTGGCAAGAGGTTTTTCACTATCATTTCCAGTTGCCCCCCCTCCAGGGGTCTGGTTGTCATTTGGGATGCCCTTTTCCTCCATCTGGTAATGTACTCAGAGAAGGTCTCGGTTAGGTTGCAGCTTGGTGCTTTCTAAGTCACGCTTGGTTACATCTACCTCGATGTTGTAACTATCCTTATTGTTGAACTCATTGCATATGTCCTCCCAATTTCTTGAACTTGTCATCCAGGGAGAGGTTATGAAATAACTCGACTGAAAGGAGAGGAACGTAGTAGAGTTAAGGCAGCGCCGGTCAGTGTCCTTTGGAACAACTGAGCAAGGGTTCCGAAGGAAGCACCCAAAGGTTGCATGTTCCCGGCATACATGAGGAGATGTGTCTTAGGGCATCCCGTTCCATCAAACTTGTCCATGTCGGGCATTTGAAACTTCGGGGGTAGCCCAGCATTGGGGAACACAACCAAGGAGGATGTGCCCACAATGTCCTCATCTTTCTTAAAAGCCTTCCAGTTCTTTTCCATCTGGTCAATCCTCTCGATTAGCTTTGCTTCTATTTCTCTTTTCGTACCGGCGTGACTCGGACCGATGGATGGCTGGAATTCTCCGTCCGATCAGCAGGAAGAGGCTCAGAGCCCTCCCTAAAGAAGGATTATAGGAAGAACAGGTCGAAGCTCCCTCGATAAGCGCTATAGAAGAGCGAATAAGCCTATACGCGATAGGCGAGAGGCCGCGAGAAGAGCCCAAATGCCCCCCGCTCGTTTAGTTCTTGGAAACGAGTGTTGTCATCCAGTAAAGGATGGTAAACGTCAGGGGCAACAGGCTCTGGGGTTCTTTGCTTGGTTGATTGAATATCTCCTCCCGAGAGTCGCTTTAGTCTGAATCCGCCTTTAGGGAGTGAAGT